TTTTTTATATAAAAAATAAAAATATTGGTCTAAAATTCAGGTTATAGATAAACCTCTTTGTTAAAAAGTATTTAATTATATATAAATTTTTATATTATATTATATATATATATTTATAATAAAATTTATATAAAATATTAGTTTACATAAATAACAAAAATTAAAGTACTATGTCCAATAAGAATTTAATATTAGAGAGTTTTTTTAAAATAATAATAATTTAATATAAATAATAAAATTAATAAACATAAATTTATATATAAATTATTAATTTAAACAATATAAAATTAATAATTTATATTAAAAAAAAAAAAAATAAAAAATTTGATAATGATTTTAAAAAAATAAATCGGTTTATTATAAAAAAAAAGGGATTTTTTTTTATTATTTAATTATTTTGTAAAATTACTAATTTTTATTATCTAAAAATAAAAATAATAATATTTTATAAAAATAATTTTATTATTTTATTATATTTTAATTTAATTTATATTTGTACATTTAAACTTTAATTTAAAAAAATAATTTTATTTATGTTAATAAATTTAATTAAATAAAATTTTACATATAAAATTTTTTGTAAAATAATAATTTTTTAGATAAAAATTTAAGTAAAATTTATAAATTTATTAATAGTAGTAATTAGTATTATTAATTTAATTAATGTTAAATTGTAGTTATTATTTGAAAATAATGATTAAATTTGTGCCAGCAGTCGCGGTTACACAAATATTATAATTAAATTTTTTTAATTAAAGTTAAAATAAAAAAAGAAAAAAGAAAAATAAATTTTTAAGTGAAATTTAAATTTTATTTAAAATTTTTATAATAAAAATTTTTGAAGCTTAGAAAATTTAATTTTTAAACTAGGATTAGATACCCTATTATTTGAATTGTTAATAAATAATGTTTAGGTAGTAATAATTAATTTTTTAAAACTTAAAAAATTTGGCGGTATTTTATTCTGTTTAGAGGAACTTGTTCTGTAATTGATAATCCACGAATATCTTACTTTTTTTTTGTTTTCAGTTTATATATCGTTGTCAAAAGAATATTTTAATAGAAAAAATAATTTTCAAGATTTTAAATTAAAAAAAATGTCAAATCAAGGTGTAGTTTATAAAAAAGTAGAAATGAGTTACAATAAAATTTATTTATAATGAATAATTTTTTGAAAAAATAATTTGAAGGTGGATTTAAAAGTAAATTAATTTATAAAAATTAATTGATTAAAGTTTTAAAATATGCACATATCGCCCGTCGCTCTCGTTATTAATATATTAAATGAGATAAGTCGTAACATAGTAGATATACTGGAAAGTGTATCTAGAAATACAATTTAAAGCTTAAATAGTAAAGCATTTTATTTACATTAAAAAGAAATATGTGCAAATCATTTTAAATTGAAAAAATAGAAATTTAATTAATTAGTTGGTATAATTTTATTTTTTTTTAATAAAAATATTTTTTTTTGTTTAAGTAAAAATAATTGAAATAATAAATGAGATTTATAGTTAAAAGTATTGAAAAAGAAAGTTGAAATAAATTGAAAAATAATTTTAAAAAAAGAAAAATTTGTTTTTTGTTCCTTGTGTATCAGGATTAATTAAATATAAAATTTTTAATAAAAAATTATTTATAATTTAAAAGATTTATAAATTTTTAATTTTTATTATGTAAAAAATATTAATTAAAAATTTATTGAAATGAGACGTTAATCGTTTTTAAAGTTATATAATTTTTAAAGAAATAAATTTAATTTAGAAGCTGTAATAAAATATAAAAATAATTGAAAATTTTTATAATTTTACAGTTTTAATATTTTAGGGGTTGAGCTTTAAAATAAAATTTTAAAAATAAATATTGATAAAAATAAAAAAAAAATAATCTTAAAAATAGGTATTTTTAATTAATTTGTTTTAATTAATTTTTTATTATTTAATATTTATTATTTTATAAATTTTAATTTTTTATTTAAATAATTATTTTAATTTAAAAAATAATTTAATAATAATTAAATTAGTAATTTTATAATTATTTAAAAAGTAATAAAAAGGTTATTTTAAAATTATGAACTAGGCAAAATTATTTTTAACTGTTTAACAAAAACATTGTTTTTTAAAAATTTTAAAAAATAAGGCCTGCACACTGAAAAATTTTAAAGAGCCGCGGTAATTTGACCGTGCAAAGGTAGCATAATCATTAGTTTTTTAATTGAAGACTGGAATGAAAGGTTTAATAAAAAATAAGCTTTATTATTTTAAAAGTAAATGAATTTATTATTTTAGTAAAAAAACTAAAATATTAATAAAAGACGATAAGACCCTATAAAGCTTTATAATAATAACTTATATAATTTTTTTAGAATATTATAAATTTTATTTGTTGGTTATTTAATTGGGGTGATTTAAAGATTTATTTAACTCTTTATAATATTTTTTTAATTATAGTTAATAAAAAGATCCTGAAATTTTGGATTTAAAAATTAAGTTACTTTAGGGATAACAGCGTAATTTTTTTGGAGAGTTCAAATCGATAAAAAAGTTTGCGACCTCGATGTTGGATTAAGATATAATTTTAGGTGTAGAAGTTTAAATTTTTAGTCTGTTCGACTATTTATTCTTACATGATCTGAGTTCAAACCGGTTTAAGCCAGGTTGGTTTCTATCTTTATTTAAATATTATATTTTAGTACGAAAGGACCAAATATAAAAATATTATTTTTTCTATTATGAATAAAATTAATTTTTTAAAAAAATTATTTATAAAAATTTTATTTTAAACTATTTTGGCAGATAAGTGCAATAAATTTAGAATTTATGTATATAGGTTAAAATCTATAAATAGTATTGATTTTTAATTTAGATTTATTTATACCATTTTTGAGAAGATTAATATTGGTTATTTTTGTTATAGTGAGAGTTGCTTTTTTAACTTTGTTAGAACGAAAAGTTTTAGGTTATGTACAAATTCGGAAAGGTCCAAATAAAATTGGGTATTTTGGGATTTTGCAGCCATTTTGTGATGCAATTAAGTTATTTACAAAAGAACAAATCTTACCTTTTTTATCTAATAGAATTATTTATTATTTTGCTCCCATTTTTTCTTTATTTTTATCTTTATTTATTTGACTTTGTATTCCTTTTTTGGTTAAACTATATTCTTTTAATTTAGGGGTGTTATTTTTTTTTTGTTGTATAAGATTTGGTGTTTATATAGTGATATTAGCTGGGTGGTCATCTAATTCTGCTTATGCCTTATTAGGTTCTTTACGGTCAATTGCTCAAACAATTTCTTATGAAGTAGCTTTAGTTTTAATACTTTTATCTGTGTTATTCTTAATTGGGGGTTTTAATTTAATTTATTTTGATTTATTTCAAAAAAATTTATGGTTTTTAATTTTATTTTTTCCTATTGCAATAATATGAATAATCTCTAGATTAGCAGAAACAAATCGTACTCCTTTTGATTTTGCTGAAGGTGAATCTGAGTTAGTTTCTGGCTTTAATGTTGAATATGGGGCCGGGGGATTTGCTTTAATTTTTTTGGCTGAATATGCTAGTATTTTATTTATAAGTATATTATTTTCTATATTATTTTTAGGGTCTCAGGTTTATTCTTTTTTCTTTTTTTTAAAATTAAATATAATTGCTTTTTTATTTATTTGGGTTCGTGGGGCTCTTCCTCGGTACCGTTATGATAAGTTAATGAATATAGCTTGGAAGAGATATTTACCTAGAGTTCTTTATTTTTTATTCTTATTTGTTGGATTGTTTATTTTTATTTTTTAATAATTAAAAATAGTATAATATTAAAGTTAATAGAAAATTTAAGTTTCTATATTATGTTTTCAAAACATATGCTTATTCAAGCTCATTAACTAGTTTATTTTGTATGAATTATTTTTTATTTAAATAAATTTTCCCATCAAATTGCAATTAATGGATTAATGATAAAGTATAAAAAATAAATTACAGTTAAAAGTTGTCCTGTTAAAATATAAGGATCCTCAACAGGTCGGGCTCCAATTCATGTTAGTAGAATAACTGTAATAGTTATAATTCAGAATAAAATTTGATTAATTGGATAAAATTGTGTACTTTGGAAAGTAAATTTATTTGTAAATGGTAGGATAAATAAAATAGCAATTGATATTACAAGAGCAATTACCCCTCCTAATTTATTAGGGATTGATCGAAGAATAGCATAAGCGAATAAAAAATATCATTCTGGTTGGATATGGGGTGGGGTTACTAAAGGGTTTGCTGGGATAAAATTATCAGGATCCCCAAGCATGTAGGGTGCAATTAAAGTTAAAAAAGTTAAAAATATTAGTATAATAATAAATCCAAAAATATCCTTATAAGAAAAGTATGGATGAAATGGAATTTTATCTGAGTTTCTATTAATACCTAGAGGGTTATTAGACCCTGTTTGATGTAAAAATAGAAGATGAATTATAGTAAAGGCTAAAATAATAAAGGGAAATAAAAAATGGAAAGAAAAAAATCGTACTAAAGTGGCATTGTCTACTGCAAATCCTCCTCATAATCATTGTACTAAATCAGTACCTATGTAAGGAATAGCGGAAAGGAGATTAGTAATTACTGTTGCCCCTCAAAAAGATATTTGACCTCATGGTAAAACATACCCTATAAAAGCAGTACCTATGGTTAAAAAAAATAAGATGACTCCAACAGTTCAGGTATAAATATATTTATAAGAACCATAATAAATTCCTCGTCCTACATGTAAATAAATACAAATAAAAAAAAATGAGGCCCCGTTAGCATGTAAAGTACGTAATAATCAGCCGTAATTTACATCTCGACAAATATGATTAACTGAATTAAAAGCTATTGACGTGTCAGCGGTATAGTGTATTGATAAAAAAATCCCTGTTGCAATTTGAATAATTAAACAAAGGCCTAATAAAGAGCCAAAATTTCATCAACTTGAAATATTAGATGGCGCTGGTAAATCAACTAAAGCATTATTTATAATTTTAAATAAGGGGTGTGTTTTTCGAATAGGTTTATTCATTAAATTTAATTTTTTGGGCGTAAGGGTCCTTCAAAAATGTTTGTAATTTTTACAGTAGCAATTAATGTTAAAAATAGATAATTAATTAGCAGGATAGTAATAATATTTATGGGAAAATTATATAGTTTATTTAATGTTAAATTACTTTCTAGAAATAAATTTTTTATATCTATTAATCTTAAATTATCAATATTAAAAATTTTATTAAAAAATAATATTTTAAAATCGAAAAATACAATAAAAATAAATAAACCGAAAAAGAATATAAAAAAAGAAATTATAATTTTTAGATTAATAGAAAATTTAAATATTTCATTAGATGCAATAGATGTCATGTATATAAATAAAATTAGTATACCCCCTAGAAAGATTAAAAATAAAGAGTAAGAAAATCAAAAAGATTTTGTTAGTAGTCCTGTAAAAAGTGCAATTGAAATGGTTTGAATTATTAATAAAATTCCTATAGAAAGGGGGTGATTTATTAAAGAAAAAGAAAATGATAAAATAATAAAAAATATAAATATTAAAGTTTGTATAATTTCAGATCAGAAAGTAGTTTATAAAAAATATTAATTTTGGGAATTAAAGAAGGATAATTTTTATTCTTTTCTGATATTTAAAAAGAAAAATTTCTTATTTTTGGTTTACAAGACCAATGTTTTTATTAAACTATTTAAATTTTAATGTTAACAATTTTAATATATTTATTTTTATTTATTTTTTCTATAGGCGTGTTTTCTTTTATTTTTTCTTATAAACATTTATTGAATATATTATTAAGTTTAGAGTTTATTGTATTAAGATTATTTATTTTTTTATTTTTTTATTTAAATTTTTTTAATTTTGAACAATATTTTAGAATGTATTTTTTAGTGTTTTCTGTTTGTGAGGGGGTTTTAGGTCTTTCTATTTTGGTATCTATAATTCGATCTCATGGGAATGATTATTTTTTAAATTTTTCTTTTTTACAATGTTAAAAATTTTTTTTTTTTTATTATTTATAATTCCTATTTGTTTTATAAAAAATATATTTTGAATGGTTCAAAATATAATTTTTTTTTGTTTTTTTTTATGTTTATTTATAAGTTTTAACTTAGGGTTGTTTAATTCTGTTATAATATTTGGCATAGATGTATTATCTTTTGGTTTAATTTTATTAAGTTTTTGAATTTGTGCTTTAATAATCATATCTAGAAGAGGGGTATATTTTTCTAAATTAAATTTTAATTATTTTTTGTTTAATATTGTTTTTCTTTTATTTATATTATTATTAACTTTTAGTTGTATAAATTTATTTTTGTTTTATGTTTTTTTTGAAAGAAGTTTAATCCCCACATTATTTTTAATTTTAGGGTGAGGGTATCAACCTGAGCGTTTACAGGCAGGGTTGTATCTTTTATTTTATACACTTTTTGCGTCACTTCCTTTACTAATAGCTTTATTTTTTATTATGAATAATTTTTATTCATTAAATTTTCTTTTTTTAAAGGAATTTAATATTGAAAATTTTTTATTATATTTATTTTTAGTTTTTGCTTTTTTAGTAAAGATGCCAATATTTTTAGTTCATTTATGACTACCAAAGGCACATGTGGAGGCCCCTGTTTCGGGCTCGATAATTTTAGCTGGGGTATTATTAAAGTTAGGGGGTTACGGTTTAATTCGTATTTTCCCAATTATTATTAATATATCAACAAAATTTAATATTTTTTGGATTGTTTTAAGTTTAGTGGGGGGATTTTTAGTTAGATTAATTTGTTTACGCCAAATTGATTTGAAATCTTTAGTTGCATATTCTTCTGTTGCTCATATAAGATTAGTTATTGGGGGTCTGATGGTTTTATTGAGTTGAGGGTGAGGGTTTTCTTATTCTTTAATAATTGCTCATGGATTATGTTCTTCTGGCCTGTTCTATCTAGTAAACCTAACATATGAGCGGTTAGGGAGTCGAAGATTATTAATTAATAAGGGTTTATTAAGTTTTATACCTAGTGTAGCTATATGGTGGTTTTTACTTTGTTCAACTAATATAGCAGCTCCCCCTTCATTAAATTTAATGGGAGAAATTGGTTTAATCAATAGAGTTTTAGGATGATCACAAATTTCAATATTTTTATTAATGTTAGTTTCTTTTTTTAGTGCAGCGTATACCTTATATTTATATTCTTTTAGTCAACATGGAAAATTTAATAATGGAAATTATAGATTTTCTTTTGCATTAAATCGTGAATATTTGGTATTAATACTTCATTGATTGCCTGTTAATTTGTTATTTTTAAAAAGAGAATTAATAGTATTTTTTTTATAAAAATTTATTTAAATAGTTTAATAAAAATTTTGATTTGTGGTATCAAAGATATAAAATAATTTTATTTTAAATCGTGGAATTTATTTCTATTTGTTTTATTTCTTTTGTTTTTTTGTTTTCTTTAAGAATAACTTTATTTTTTTTTGGTTTAAATTTTTTGGTTTATGATCTTGTATATTTTTTTGAATGAGAAATTTTTAGAATTAATAGAACAATAATAGTTATAGTTTTAATTTTTGATTGAATTAGATTATTGTTTATGTCTTTTGTTTTATTTATTTCGTCTTTGGTAATTTATTATAGAAAAGATTATATAAGAGGTGATTTATTTATTAATCGTTTTATTATTTTAGTTCTTTTATTTGTTTTTTCTATGATAATAATAATTTTGAGCCCTAATTTAATTAGAATTTTATTAGGTTGAGACGGGTTAGGGTTAGTCTCTTATTGTTTAGTTATTTATTATCAAAATGTTAAATCATATAATGCGGGTATGTTGACTGCGTTATCTAATCGGTTAGGTGATGTTGCGCTATTGATGTCTATTGCTTGAATATTAAATTATGGTAGTTGAAATTTTTTATTTTATCTTGAATTTATAAAGGGGGATTACCAGATAACTGTTGTTTGTGCAATGGCAATTTTAGCCGCTATAACAAAAAGAGCCCAAATTCCTTTTTCATCATGGTTGCCTGCAGCAATAGCAGCTCCTACCCCAGTTTCTGCTTTAGTTCATTCTTCAACATTAGTAACAGCTGGTGTTTACCTATTAATTCGTTTTAGAAGTTTATTTACGGACACTAATTTGGGTAAATTTTTATTATTAATTTCTGGTTTAACAATATTTATAGCTGGCTTGGGGGCTAATTTTGAATTTGATTTAAAAAAAATTATTGCTTTATCAACTTTAAGACAATTAGGATTAATAATAAGAATTCTTGCTATAGGCTTTTATAAGTTGGCTTTTTTTCATTTATTAACACATGCACTGTTTAAAGCTTTATTATTTATATGTGCTGGGGCCATTATTCATAATATGAAAAATTCTCAAGATATCCGAGATATGGGGAGTTTAACAATTTTTATACCTTTAACAGTTTCTTGTTTAAATGTAGCAAATTTAGCTTTATGTGGCTTTCCTTTTTTGGCCGGGTTTTATTCAAAGGATATAATCTTAGAAACAGTTTTAATTTCAGAATTAAATTTATTTTCAGTTTTTTTATTTTTCTTTTCTACGGGGCTCACAGTAAGTTATTCTTTTCGGTTATTTTATTATTCTTTTTTAATGACAATAAACCAAAGCTCAATAAATATTTTAAATGATAAAAGATTTGTTATATTTAAAAGTATATTTGGTTTGTTAATTTTTGCTATTTTTGGGGGGTCTATACTTAATTGGTTACTTTTTCCACTTGCTCCTATAATTTGTCTATCTTTATCCTTAAAGTTATTAACCTTGGCTGTGTGTGTAGTAGGTGGTCTTGTAGGCTATTTAATTTCTGATATTGGTTTTTTTTCTTTCAATAAGTCGTTAAATTATTATTTATTTAGATTCTTTTCTAGTTCTATATGATTTATACCTTCTTTATCAACAATTGGTGTTACTTATTATCCTCTATCTTTTAGTTTTAAATTATTTAAAAATCTTGATCAGGGTTGATTAGAGTTTTTTGGTATCCAACAAATTTTTAAAATTTTTATGAAAATTTCTGGGATCATTCAGTTTATTCAGTTTAATAATTTAAAAATTCATTTAACATTATTTGTGTTTTGGATAATTTTTTTAATATTATTGTTAATTATAATTTAAAATAGTAAAAAATATTATTAAATTTAAGTAGCTTATATTTAGAGCATGGTTTTGAAGCAGCTAGGGAAATTATTATAATTCTTAAATATATTTTTAAAATTTTATAAAAGAATTTTAATCTTTGTTTTTATAATGAAAATATAATGTTTTTGTTAAACTATATAAAATTGGTATTAGAAATATAAATGGAATCAAACCATTAAAGAAGAAAGTTAGCAGCTTTCTCTTGAACTACATATTTCTTTAATTGGAATTAAAATTATTCAATTTTATCATTAACAGTGATATACCTCTTTTTGGTTTCAATTAAAAAATAAGGGTATTCTATGATACCAATGATTAGGTCGAAACTAATTGCAAATTTTGCTTCTTATTTATATAACTTTTTTAAGGAAGATTGAAATTTTCAATACTTTTTGAATGCAAATCAAATGTTATAATTAACTACTACCTTATTAAAATGTCCAGTTTAAAGACCCTTGATTTCATTCATGGAATAGCCCAATAATTAAAATAAAAACGAAGATAAAATTTGTATAAGTTCAAATGAATAAGTTTGAAGACTTTAATGTTAAGATTATTGGGAGGATTAAGGCAATTTCTACATCAAAGATTAAAAAAATAATTGCAATTAAAAAAAATCGAATTGAAAAAGGTAATCGTGACGAGTTTATTGGGTTAAATCCACATTCAAACGGTGATAGTTTTTCTCGATCTGAAATTTTTTTTTTGCCCAAAATTGTTGATAGAGCTATTACAATAAAAGCAATAATAAAAATAATTCATGCTATAATTAATAAATTTAAAATTATTTATATTAAAATTTTTTAAACCTCATGATTGGAAGTCATGTATACTTATTATACTATATAAATTTATTTTAAAGAAGTTTTACCCTCCTCATCAGTAAATTGAAATATATAAGAAAAGCCAAACAACATCGACAAAGTGTCAATATCAGGCTGCAGCTTCAAAACCGAAATGGTGATTTTTAGAAAAATGATTTTGTAGGTGTCGTATTAAGCAAATTGCTAAAAAGGTTGTTCCAATTAAAACGTGAAGACCATGGAAGCCTGTTGCTATAAAAAAAGTAGACCCATAAACAGCATCTGCGATTGTAAATGGGGCTTCAATATATTCATAGGCTTGAAGGGCAGAAAAGTATACTCCTAGGAGGATAGTAAAAAAGAGTCCTTGTGTTGTTTGTGAATGATTCCCTTCTATTAAGCTATGGTGGGCTCAAGTTACAGTTACCCCTGAAGATAAAAGAATAGCTGTATTTAGAAGAGGAACTTGAAATGGATTAAAAGCAAAAATTCCTATTGGAGGTCAGATTTTTCCTAATTCAATAGTTGGAGATAGACTTCTGTGGAAGAAGGCTCAAAAAAAACTTACAAAAAAGAATACTTCTGAAATAATAAATAAAATTATTCCTCACCGTAATCCTAATGTAACCGGGTAGGTGTGGAGTCCTTGAAATGTTCCTTCTCGTGAGATATCTCGTCATCATTGAATTATAGTTAAAATTGTAATTAAAAGACCTAAGAAAAAAAGACTTATGTCATATTGATGAAATCATTTAGTTAGACCTGCAGTTAATGTGAAAGCTCCGATTGAACCTGTCAAAGGTCACGGGCTGTAATTAACTAAATGGAAGGGGTGGTTTGCATGTGTTATCATTTTAAATTAAATTTTAATTTTTAAAGGTTATTTGATTAAATTACTTCTCTTGAGTATAGAGTACTTAAAATTGTAAATACATATGACTGAATAATAGCAACAGCTGTTTCTAAGGTTAATAAAAGAAGCTGAGCTACAATTAGTAAAGATAATATAATTGTTGATATTGAGTTTCCGGTATTTCCTAATAAAGTTAATAATAAATGACCTGCAATTATATTGGCTGAAAGACGAACAGCTAGTGTTCCGGGTCGAATAATATTTCTGATTGTTTCAATTAAAACCATAAAAGGCATTAATACTGGGGGAGTCCCTTGTGGTACTAGATGGGCAAATATATGTTTTGTATTATTAATTCAACCAAAAAATATGAAACTTAATCAAAGAGGGAGAGCTAGAGAAAGAGTTAATGTTATATGGCTTGTTCTAGTAAAAATATAAGGGAATAGTCCAAGGAAATTATTAAATAAAATAAATGTGAATAGTGAAATGAACATAAAAGTTGTGCCACTGTAACTATGTATTCCTAAAAGAGTTTTAAATTCTTTATGTAAGGTAATAAAGATCTTATTTCAAAAAATATTTAATCGAGACGGGAGGAATCAAAATATTATTGGAAAAAATAAAATACCTAAAAATGAACTTAGTCAGTTTAATGAAAGGTTAAAGATATTTGTTGAAGGGTCGAAAATAGAAAATAAGTTTATTATCATTTTCAAATTAAAAAAGATGTCTTTTTATTTGACTTTTGACTGTCATTTAAATTAGAATTATTAAAGATAGGATTAAAATTAAAATAATTTAAGATATTAAAAAATAAAAATAATAAAGTAAATATTAAAAATAAGATTGTTCAGAGTATTGGTGATATTTGAGGAATCAAAAAATATCTATAAGTTAGATGATTTTAGTTTGACATACTAATGTTATTGGATTTAACTAATTTTTTTAATTATTCATTAGAAGTAATTACTAATTTACTATATTTTGGTTTAAGAGACCATTACTTGCTTTTCAGTCATCTAATGAAAATAATTTTTTTAAATTATATTAGAAATTCATTTAATAAAATGGTTAGTGGGGATGCTTTCAATTACAATTGGTATAAAACTGTGATTAGCTCCGCAGATTTCAGAACATTGACCAAAAAATAATCCGGGCCGGTTAATGAAAAAATTAGTTTGATTTAGTCGCCCAGGTGACGCGTCAATTTTTACCCCTAGAGATGGGATTGCTCATGAATGAAGAACATCAGTGGCAGAAACTAGAATTCGAATTTGGTTATTGATAGGTAAAATAATACGGTTATCAACATCTAATAAACGGAAAGTGTCAATAGATATTTCATTTTGTGGAATTATATATGAGTCAAATTCAATGCCTGAAAAATCAGAATATTCATAACTTCAGTATCATTGATGACCAATAGTTTTTAATGAGATTGAGGGATTATTTACTTCATCTAAAAGGTATAAAATTCGTAAAGATGGGAATGCAATAAAAAGTAAAATAATAGCGGGTAGGATTGTTCAAATTACTTCAATAGTTTGACCATGCAATAGGTAACGATTATTTAATTTATTAAAAAATAATGTTCCTATTAAGTAACCTACAGATAATGTGACTAGAATGATAATTAATAAAGCGTGATCATGGAAAAAATTTAATTGTTCTATAATTGGTGAGTTACTATCTTGTAAACCTAAATTTGCTCATGTTGACATTAGATAATTCTAACAAAAGTAATAAACTTTATATATGAAGCTTAAATTCATTGCACTATTCTGCCATATTAGAATTTTAAATTAATTTAAAATTAATTTGTTAAAAGAGGTAATTCATTATATGAATGTTCCATTGGCGGAAGATTTTGGTATCACTCAATAGAAGAACAGAATTGTATAGGATAAATTTGGTTTCGATGTGTAACAAAGCTTTCTCAGATAATAAAAACGAAAAATAGCGTTCCAATTATTGAAATTGTTGACCCGATTGTAGAAATAATATTTCATGCAGTGTATGCGTCTGGGTAGTCGGAATAACGTCGTGGCATACCTGAAAGCCCTAAAAAGTGTTGTGGGAAGAATGTTAAATTTACTCCAAAAAATATTATAACAAATTGTGATTTTAGTCAATTTTCATTAAGTGTTAACCCAGTAAATAAGGGGTATCAGTGAACGAATCCTGCTATAATAGCAAATACTGCCCCTATAGAAAGAACATAGTGAAAATGGGCAACAACATAATAAGTATCATGTAAAATTACGTCAATAGAAGAATTAGCTAGAATAACCCCTGTAATACCCCCTACTGTAAATAAGAACACAAACCCTAATGCTCAAAGAATTGATGGAGAGTAGTTAATTTGTGTTCCGTGAAGTGTTGCTATTCAACTAAAAATTTTAATTCCTGTTGGTACTGCAATAATTATTGTTGCTGAGGTGAAATAAGCCCGCGTATCAACATCTATACCTACAGTAAATATATGGTGTGCTCATACAATAAAACCTAGAAGTCCAATGGCAAGTATGGCGTAAATTATCCCTAAAGTTCCAAATGTTTCCTTTTTTCCGCTTTCTTGACTAATAATATGAGAAATTATCCCAAATCCTGGAAGAATTAAAATATATACTTCTGGGTGACCAAAAAATCAAAATAAGTGTTGGTATAAAATTGGATCTCCTCCTCCGGCTGGGTCAAAAAACGATGTATTTAAATTTCGGTCAGTCAATAACATAGTAATTGCTCCTGCGAGTACTGGGAGAGAGAGAAGTAGAAGAACAGTAGTAATTACTACTGATCAGACAAATAGTGGTATTCGATCTAGAGTAATCCCATTAGCTCGTATATTAATTACTGTAGTAATAAAATTTACAGATCCAAGAATAGAAGAAATTCCTGCTAAGTGAAGAGAGAAAATAGCTAAATCTACTGAGGCCCCACTATGGGCGATAGCTGCAGAAAGTGGGGGATAAACCGTTCAACCTGTTCCTGCTCCATTTTCTACGAATGAACTAGAAAGTAAAAGAGTCAAAGAAGGAGGTAAGAGTCAAAAACTTATATTATTTATTCGAGGGAAAGCTATGTCTGGTGCCCCAAGTATTAATGGGACAAGCCAGTTTCCGAATCCCCCAATTAAAATTGGTATAACTATGAAAAAAATTATAATAAAAGCGTGTGCTGTAACTACGACGTTATAGATTTGGTCATCACCAATGAAAGTCCCAGGTCGTCCTAATTCTGCTCGAATAAGCATTCTTAAAGATGTTCCTACTATTCCAGATCAAGCTCCAAAAATAATGTATAGAGTTCCAATATCTTTATGATTTGTAGAAAATAATCATTGTTGCAATATTTTAGTAGATTAAATGGCTGATAAAAGTAATAGATTGTAAATCTATAAATAAGGATAAATTCCTTTTTAATCATTTTTAAACCTTATAGTCAATTTATGATATTAGACTGCAATTCTAAAGGAATAAGATATAATTTTATTAAGGTTTAAAACTTAAAAGATATGCCTTTTATTTATAACTTTGAAGGCTATTAGTTTTTTTAACTTAAAGTTTTTAAAAAAGAATAAAGAATAAATTAATAAATAATAACCCAAAAATAGAAATGAATAATAAGAAAGAAAAAATTATTTTTTTTTTCATGTTGAAATAATATGTGAAATTTCAATTTATTTCATTATGGTTCAATAAAAAAGCTGAATAAGAAATTCGTAAGTAAAAATAGAGTGTGATTAAGGTAAAATTAATTATTAAAATTAAAAGTAAGAACATATTTAAATTTATCAAAAGATCAATAATCATTCATTTAGGGAAAAATCCTAAAAATGGAGGAAGCCCTCCTAGAGATAAAAGAGGAATAAAAATTACTGTTTTTATCAAAAATTTAAAATTAAATGAAGAAAAAATTTGGTTTAAATTAAAGATTTTAAGTCTATTAAAAAGAAAAATGATTGAAATTGACAAAAAACAATAAAAAATAAAATAAATTTTTCAAATATTTTGATTATTTAAAATTCCTGCAACTATTCAACCTAAATGATTGATTGAAGAAAAAGCTATTAATTTTCGTAAAGAGGTTTGGTTTAATCCCCCAAAGGATCCAAAAATTACTGATATAATAATTGTAAAATAAAAAAAATAGTTATTTAAACAAAAAGAAAGAAGAACAACCGGTGCAATTTTTTGTCATGTTATTAAGATAATATTATTAATTCAATTTAAACCCTCTATGACAATTGGGAATCAAAAATGAAAGGGGGCTATTCCTGTTTTTATTATTAAAGAGGAAGCAAGAATTATATTAATTTTTGAATTAAAGTTTAATATTATTTTTCATTCAATAAAAAAAGAAAACAAAATAATTGAAAACAGTAAAACACTAGAGGCAATAGCTTGAGTTAGAAAGTATTTCAGCGAAGCTTCAGAAGAAAAAAGATTATTTAATTTTATTGTCAAAGGGATAAAAGACAATAAATTAATTTCCAATCCTATTCAGACTCTGAATCATGACGAAGAGCTAATTCTAATTATTGTACCTAAAAATAATGTAGATAAAAATAATATTTTATATGAATTTTTTAAAATTAAAAAGAAAAGGATTATAACCTTTATATATAGGGTATGAACCTAGAAGCTTGATTAGCTTATCTTTTTTTTATATTTTGGTGTATGAAGCATAAAAGATTTTGATTCTTTTGGAGATAGTTTAATTCTATTAAATATAATTTTTATAAATTAATGAATGTAATTATTAAAATTACATGTTTTACCCTATCAAGGTAATCCTTTTTCAGGCAATTCATT